GTTAATGTAGCTTAATTTTAAAGCAAGACACTGAAAATGTCTAGACGGGTAATCATAACCCCATAAACACATAGGTTTGGTCCTAGCCTTTCTATTAGCCCTCAGTGATATTACACATGCAAGCATCCACGGCCCTGTGAGAATGCCCTCCACCAAAATGTGAGGAGCAAGTATCAAGCACGCAAACATGCAGCTCAAGACACTTTGCTTAGCCACACCCCCACGGGAGACAGCAGTGACAAACTTTTAGCAATGAACGAAAGTTTAACTAAGTTACACTGACAATCAGAGTTGGTCAATTTCGTGCCAGCCACCGCGGCCATACGATTGACTCAAGTTAATAGAGCCCGGCGTAAAGAGTGTTTAAGACTTAACCCACCTAATAAAGCTAACCTGTAACTAAGTCGTAGAAAACTCCAGTTATAGTGAAATACTCTACGAAAGTGGCTTTAGCATTCTGAACACACTATAGCTAAGACACAAACTGGGATTAGATACCCCACTATGCTTAGCCCTAAACCTCAATAATTTAATTAACAAATTTATTCGCCAGAACACTACAAGCAACAGCTTGAAATTCAAAGGACCTGGCGGTGCTTTACATCCGTCTAGAGGAGCCTGTTCTATAATCGATACACCCCGATAAACCTCACCACATCTAGCCATTCAGCCTGTATACCGCCATCTTCAGCAAACTCCTTAATGATTGCAAAGTAAGCAGAAGTATCACCATAAAAACGTTAGGTCAAGGTGCAGCCAATGACGTGGGAAGAAATGGGCTACATTTTCTACATCAGAAAACTAAACGATAACCCCTATGAAATTTAGGGGCCTAAGGTGGATTTAGCAGTAAACCAAGAATAGAGAGCTTGATTGAAACAAGGCCATTAAGCACGCACACACCGCCCGTCACCCTCCTCAAACATCACACAAAAGTATATTAACAACAAGCCACTTCACACTGATCTAGAGGGGATAAGTCGTAACATGGTAAGCGTACTGGAAAGTGCGCTTGGACGAATCAAAACGTAGCTTAAATTAAAGCATCCGGCTTACACCCGGAAGATCTCACAACAAATGATCGTTTTGAGCTAACCCTAGCCCAAACACCACTAAAATATACTACTTAACCTCATTAATCAAATCATTTACCTACTACAAAAGTATAGGAGATAGAAATTATATTTTAGGCGCAATAGACACAGTACCGCAAGGGAAAGAACAAGACCAATAAAGCATAAAAAAGCAAAGATATATCCTTGTACCTTCTGCATAATGAGCCAACTAGAAATAGCTCTATAAAGAGAACTTAAACAATGCCCCCCGAAACCAAGCGAGCTACCCAAAGATAGCTAAAAGAGCGCACCCGTCTATGTGGCAAAATAGTGGGAAGATCTCTGGGTAGTGGCGACAAACCTACCGAGCCTGGTGATAGCTGGTTGTCCAAGACAGAATCTTAGTTCAACTTTAAGTTTACCTACAGAATCACATAATCCCCCTGTAAATTTAACTGTTAGTCTAAAGAGGGACAGCTCTTAAGACCCTAGGAAACAACCTTTTATAGAGAGTAAACAATTTAACCACCATAGTTGGCCTAAAAGCAGCCACCAATTAAGAAAGCGTTAAAGCTCAATATTTATTTACTCTTAATCCTAATAATCTCATTGAACTCCTAATACAAATTGGACTAATCTATTATCAAATAGAAGCAATAATGTTGATATAAGTAACATGAAATTATTCTCCTTGCATAAGCTTATCTCAGACCGAAACAACTACTGTTAGTTAACAGCCCAATTACCATATACTACATATTAATTCACCAATTAACCGAACTGTTAACCCAACACAGGCATGCACTAAGGAAAGATTAAAAAAAGTAAAAGGAACTCGGCAAACTCTACCCCCGCCTGTTTACCAAAAACATCACCTCTAGCATCCCTAGTATTAGAGGCACTGCCTGCCCAGTGACACATGTTCAACGGCCGCGGTACCCTGACCGTGCAAAGGTAGCATAATCACTTGTTCTCTAAATAAGGACTTGTATGAATGGCCACACGAGGGTTTAACTGTCTCTTACTTTTAATCAGTGAAATTGACCTATCCGTGAAGAGGCGGATATACCTAAATAAGACGAGAAGACCCTATGGAGCTTCAATTTAATGGTACAAGCCTCAGCCCTTCAAACCAACAGGCAATAACCTGTAATAAATGTACCATAAATTTTGGTTGGGGTGACCTCGGAGTACAACATAGCCCCCGAAAAACACATACTAAGACCTCACCAGTCTAAGTAAAAATAAATCTATTGACCCAATAACTTGATCAACGGACTAAGTTACCCTAGGGATAACAGCGCAATCCTATTTTAGAGTCCATATCGACAATAGGGTTTACGACCTCGATGTTGGATCAAGACATCCTAATGGTGCAGACGCTATTAAGGGTTCGTTTGTTCAACGATTAAAGTCTTACGTGATCTGAGTTCAGACCGGAGTAATCCAGGTCGGTTTCTATCTATTAAACATTCCTCCCAGTACGAAAGGACAAGAGAAATAGGGCCTACTTCATAAAGCGCCCTCAAAAATTAGATGACCCATATCTCAATCTCACAAATTACAACATAGCCCAAGAACAGGGCTTAGTTAAGATGGCAGAGCCCGGTAATTGCATAAAACTTAAAACTTTACACCCAGAGGTTCAACTCCTCTTCTTAACAACGTGTTTATAGTTAACTTAATTTTACTAGTCGTACCTGCCCTAATCGCTATAGCATTCCTGACACTTATAGAACGAAAAGTCTTAGGCTACATACAACTCCGGAAGGGGCCAAACATTGTAGGGCCGTACGGAACACTACAACCAATCGCCGACGCCATAAAACTTTTCACAAAAGAACCCTTACTACCTACCACTTCTACTACAACTCTATACCTAACTGCCCCAACTTTAGCCCTCTCCATCGCCCTCCTTCTATGAACTCCACTCCCTATACCATACCCCCTAATCAACCTAAACCTAGGCCTTCTCTTTATCCTAGCAACATCAAGCCTAGCTGTTTATTCAATCCTATGATCCGGCTGAGCATCCAACTCAAACTACGCACTAATTGGCGCATTACGAGCCGTAGCACAAACAATCTCATACGAAGTCACCCTCGCCATCATCCTCCTATCCACCCTATTAATAAGCGGCTCATTCAATCTACAATCACTAATTACAACACAAGAACACTACTGACTTCTACTCCCATCATGACCCCTAGCCATGATATGATTTATTTCCACATTAGCAGAAACCAACCGAGCCCCCTTTGACCTTACTGAGGGCGAATCAGAACTAGTTTCAGGCTTTAACATTGAGTACGCCGCAGGCTCATTTGCCCTATTCTTTATAGCAGAGTACATAAATATTATTATAATAAATGCCCTAACCACCACCATCTTTCTAGCAACATCATTCAACACAACCATACCAGAAATGTATACAATCAACTTTATAACCAAAACCCTCCTACTAACCACCCTATTTCTATGAATTCGAACAGCATACCCTCGATTCCGCTATGACCAACTAATATATCTCCTGTGAAAGAATTTTTTACCTCTCACACTAGCACTATGTATATGATACATTTCAGTACCCATCTTAATATCCGGCATCCCCCCACAAACATAAGAAATATGTCTGACAAAAGAGTTACTTTGATAGAGTAAATTATAGAGGTTCAAACCCTCTTATTTCTAGGATTTTAGGAATTGAACCCATACCTGAGAACTCAAAACTCTCCGTGCTACCTATTACACCACATCCTAAACAGTAAGGTCAGCTAAATAAGCTATCGGGCCCATACCCCGAAAATGTTGGTTAAATCCTTCCCGTACTAATATTAACCCCCTAGCCCACCTTATCATCTCCCTAACCATCCTAACAGGAACTACAATCACTATCCTAAGCTCGCACTGATTTCTAGCCTGAATAGGCCTAGAACTAAACATACTGGCCATCGTACCAATTTTAGCCAAAAACACAAACCCTCGGTCAACAGAAGCTTCCACCAAATATTTTCTAATCCAAGCAACAGCATCAATAATTCTTCTAATAGCCATCTTCCTTAACAACCTAACCTCCGGACAATGAACAATCAACCCTCCCCATAACCAAACTCTATCTACAATAATACTAATCGCCCTAGTAATAAAAATAGGAATAGCCCCCCTCCACTTCTGACTCCCAGAAGTAACCCAAGGAACCCCCCTAATCCCAGCCATAATCGTCCTTACATGACAAAAACTTGCCCCCTTGTCAATTATATTTCAAATCTTCCCATCAACAAACACGAGTATTATCCTAATGATCTCAATCCTATCAATTATAGCCGGCAGTTGAGGGGGACTTAACCAAACGCAACTACGAAAAATCCTAGCCTACTCCTCAATCACCCACATAGGGTGAATAATAGCCGTACTATACTATGACCCAAACATCACCATTCTAACACTTATTATTTATATTTTCCTAACAATCTCCACATTCATAATTTTTTACCTAAACTCAAATATAACAACCCTATCACTATCACATACCTGAAATAAATTAACATGAATAATACCCATAGTACCACTAATAATAATATCATTAGGAGGCCTACCCCCATTAACAGGATTCTCCCCTAAATGAGCCATTATACAAGAACTTACAAAAAACAACAACCTAATCATCCCACTCACAATAGCCATGCTAACACTAATAAACCTCTACTTCTACATGCGCCTAACATATTCCATCTCAATAACAATATTCCCCACATCAAACAACACAAAAATTAACTGACAACTAAAGCACACAAAACCAATACCACTCCTACCCCCACTCATAACCCTTTCCACATTAATACTACCGCTAACCCCACTAATACTTACAAACTAGAAATTTAGGTTAATAAGACCAAGAGCCTTCAAAGCCCTTAGTAAGTAAACACTACTTAATTTCTGCACTACTATAAGGACTGCAAAACTTTATTCTGCATCAACTGAACGCAAATCAATTACTTTAATTAAGCTAAGCCCTTCCTAGATTGATGGGACTCTAACCCACGAAAATTTAGTTAACAGCTAAATAACCTAATCAACTGGCTTCAATCTACTTCTCCCGCCGTCAGGGAAAAAAAGGCGGGAGAAGCCCCGGCAGGGTTGAAGCTGCTTCTTTGAATTTGCAATTCAATATGATATATCACCTCGGAGCTGGTAAAAAGAGGGGTCACTCCTCTGTCTTTAGATTTACAGTCTAATGCTTACTCAGCCATTTTACCCCTAACTATGTTCATAAATCGATGATTATTTTCAACCAACCACAAAGACATCGGAACTCTATACTTATTATTTGGTGCATGAGCAGGAGCAGTAGGAACAGCCCTAAGCCTCCTAATCCGAGCAGAGCTAGGCCAACCAGGAAGCCTAATAGAAGATGATCATGTTTACAATGTTATCGTCACATCTCACGCATTTATTATAATTTTCTTTATGGTAATACCAATTATAATTGGGGGCTTCGGAAACTGACTTGTCCCCTTAATAATTGGCGCCCCAGACATAGCATTTCCCCGAATAAATAACATGAGCTTTTGACTCCTGCCCCCCTCACTACTTCTCCTACTAGCATCCTCTACCCTTGAGGCCGGTGCCGGAACTGGTTGAACAGTCTACCCGCCCTTAGCAGGTAACATATCACACCCAGGAGCTTCTGTAGACCTGACCATCTTTTCATTGCATTTAGCAGGTGTATCTTCCATTTTAGGGGCTATCAACTTTATTACAACAATCATTAACATAAAACCCCCAGCCATGACCCAATACCAAACCCCCCTATTCGTTTGATCTGTACTAATTACAGCAGTCCTCCTTCTACTTTCCCTCCCAGTTCTAGCTGCCGGAATTACTATACTACTAACTGACCGCAACCTCAACACTACCTTCTTCGACCCTGCTGGTGGCGGAGACCCAGTTCTATATCAACATCTATTCTGATTTTTCGGCCACCCTGAAGTATATATTCTTATTCTACCAGGTTTCGGAATAATTTCGCACATTGTAACGTACTACTCCAATAAAAAAGAACCATTTGGCTACATGGGCATGGTCTGAGCTATAATATCTATTGGCTTCCTAGGCTTTATTGTATGAGCCCACCATATATTCACAGTAGGAATAGATGTAGACACTCGCGCATATTTCACATCAGCCACTATAATCATCGCAATCCCTACCGGAGTGAAAGTATTTAGCTGGTTAGCTACGCTACACGGCGGTAATATTAAATGATCCCCCGCAATATTATGGGCCTTAGGCTTTATCTTTCTTTTCACAGTGGGCGGGTTGACAGGAATCGTATTAGCCAACTCATCATTAGACATTGTATTACACGACACATACTATGTAGTAGCACACTTCCATTATGTATTATCCATGGGAGCAGTATTTGCTATTATAGGGGGCTTTATCCACTGGTTTCCACTATTTTCAGGCTATACACTTGACCAAACCTACGCTAAAGTTCATTTTACTATTATATTTGTAGGCGTAAATTTAACCTTTTTTCCACAGCACTTCCTTGGTCTATCCGGAATGCCCCGACGATACTCAGATTACCCAGATGCATACACAACATGAAATATCGTATCATCCGTAGGGTCCTTCATCTCATTAACAGCAGTTATTCTTATAATTTTCATGATTTGAGAAGCATTCTCCTCAAAACGAAAAGTCTCTACCATCGAACAGCTATCCACCAATCTAGAGTGACTATACGGCTGCCCTCCACCCTACCACACATTTGAAGAAGCCACCTATGTAAAAACCTTAGCCGAAAAAGGAAGGATTTGAACCCCCAAAAATTGGTTTCAAGCCAATCCCATAGACCCTATGACTTTTTCAATAAGGTATTAGTAAAGTAATTACGTAACTTTGTCAAAGTTAAGTCATAGACTAAACATCTATATATCTTAATGGCAGCACCAGCCCAATTAGGCCTACAAAACGCCGCATCCCCAATCATAGAAGAACTTATTGCCTTCCATGACCATGCTCTAATAATCATCTTCTTAATTAGCTCACTAGTTCTATACATCATCTCTCTAATACTTACTACAAAACTGACACACACCAGTACCATGAACGCTCAAGAAATCGAAATGATCTGAACTATCCTACCTGCAATAATCCTCATCATAATTGCCCTTCCATCCCTACGCATTTTATATATAACAGACGAGTTTAATAAACCATATCTAACCCTTAAAGCAATCGGCCACCAATGATACTGAAGTTACGAATACTCCGACTATGAAGACTTAGCATTCGACTCCTACATTATACCAACATACTTCCTCGAACCCGGGGAATTCCGACTCCTTGAAGTAGACAACCGAACAACCTTGCCTATGGAAGCAGATATCCGTGTATTAATCTCATCACAAGACGTTTTACACTCATGAGCTGTACCTTCACTAGGCGTGAAAACCGATGCAATCCCCGGACGCTTAAATCAAGCCATAGTAGCTTCCATACGACCAGGCCTATACTACGGACAATGCTCAGAAATTTGCGGGTCTAACCACAGCTTTATGCCCATTGTACTAGAATTTATCTATTTCCAAGATTTCGAAGTATGAGCCTCATACTTATACATTGTATCACTGTAAAGCTAATCAGCATTAACCTTTTAAGTTAAAGATTGAGAGAATCCCCCTCTCTGCAGTGAGTGCCACAACTAAACATCTCACCATGACCAATGGTGATTTTATCAATAATTGTGACCTTATTCTTCATCACCCAATTAAAGCTATTAAATTTTACCTTCTACACCACCCCAACACCAAAATTAACTAAAACACAAAAACATAAATCAACTTGAGAACTAAAATGAACCAAAATCTATTCGCTTCCTTCAATATCCCAGCAATCCTAGGAATCCCCCTAGTAATTCTGATCATCATACTTCCCGCCACATTTATTACACCCACTAACAACCTAATTAACAACCGATTCTCCTCTCTTCAACAATGATTAATTCAACTCATACTAAAACAAATGATAATTACCCATTCTACTAAAGGACGAACTTGATCCCTCATGCTTATAGCCCTAATTACATTTATCGCTTTAAATAATCTCCTCGGACTCACACCCTATGCATTCACACCAACCACCCAACTATCAATAAACCTAGGCATAGCAATTCCACTATGAGCAGCAACTGTACTCATGGGACTGCGATTTAAAACAAAACTAGCTCTAGCCCACTTCCTACCACAAGGAACACCCGTGCCACTCATCCCTATACTAATTATTATCGAAACAATTAGCCTCTTCATCCAACCAGTAGCTTTAGCTGTACGACTTACAGCCAATATTACAGCAGGCCATCTGCTAATGCATCTACTAGGTGACACTACACTAACCCTCATATCCATCTACCTATCTTCCTCCACAATCACCATTATCATTATTATTCTGCTCATCACCCTAGAACTAGGTGTTGCACTCATCCAAGCATACGTATTCACACTCTTAGTAAGCCTATATCTACATGACAACTCATAATGACACACCAAACACATGCCTACCACATAGTTAACCCAAGCCCTTGACCACTTACAGGAGCTCTATCAGCATTCTTACTTACATCTGGCATAATTATGTGATTCCATTTCTATTATACTACCCTCCTTACTGCAGGGCTATTAGCTAGCACAATAACAATATTTCAATGATGACGAGACATTGTACGAGAGGGCACATATCAAGGCCACCATACCTCTCCTGTGCAAAAAGGTCTTCGATACGGTATAATCCTTTTTATTATCTCAGAAGTATTTTTCTTCGCTGGCTTCTTCTGAGCATTCTATCACTCCAGCTTAGCCCCAACCCCACAAACAGGAGGACACTGACCCCCCACAGGAATTTTCCCTCTTAACCCCATAGAAGTACCTCTACTAAACACAGCTGTATTACTAGCATCAGGAGTCACAATCACTTGAGCACATCATAGCCTAATAGAGGCCAATCGGAAAGAATCAGCCCAAGCTCTGTCCATGACCATCGCACTAGGAATCTACTTTACCTACCTGCAAATATCAGAATACTCTGAAACCTCATTCACCATCTCAGACGGAATTTATGGATCCACTTTCTTTATAGCTACAGGCTTCCATGGCCTACACGTTATCATCGGAACTACATTCCTTACCACCTGCTACTTCCGCCAACAACTATATCACTTCACGTCTAGCCACCACTTCGGATTTGAAGCTGCTGCATGATACTGACACTTCGTAGATGTAGTTTGACTATTCCTATACATCTCTATCTACTGATGAGGATCTTATTCTCTTAGTATAAACAGTACTATTGACTTCCAATCAATAAGCCTCGTATAACTCGAGAGAGAGTAATAAATCTGGCACTAGCCCTAACAACCTCCATCCTCCTAGCCCTACTCCTAATTACCATCACATTCTGACTCCCCCAACTAAATACATATACAGAAAAACATAACCCTTATGAATGTGGATTTGACCCCACAACCTCCGCCCACCTACCATTCTCCATAAAATTCTTCTTGATTGCTATTACATTCCTCTTATTTGACCTAGAGATCGCCTTACTACTACCTCTGCCATGAGCAACCCAAACAAACAACCTAATATTAACTATCAACATGATTTTTACCCTACTTATTATTCTAGCACTAGGGTTAGCCTATGAGTGGTCTCAAAAGGGGTTGGATTGAACTGAATTGGTATATAGTTTATTTAAAACAAATGATTTCGACTCATTAGATTATGAAGATTCATATTTACCAACACATGCCTTTCATCTATACCAACGTCACACTAGCATATTTTATATCTCTGCTGGGATTATTAATCTACCGATCCCATCTAATGTCATCTCTACTATGTTTGGAAGGCATAATACTATCACTATTTATTATAACCACACTCACAACTCTAAACATACATACAATATTAATGTACATAGTACCCATCACTCTTCTAGTATTTGCCGCATGCGAAGCTGCAGTCGGCCTAGCCCTGCTAATCTTAATCTCCAACCTATACGGCTTAGACTATGTACAAAACTTAAATCTACTACAATGCTAAAAATTATTTTACCAACAATTATAATATTGCCAACTATATGGCTCTCAAAAACCCATATAATATGAATTAATACAATAACATGCAGCCTATTAATCAGTATTTTTACCCTTATAATACTATATATACCTAACAACTCATGCAATCTGTCACTAAATTTCTTCTCCGACCCATTAACATCACCCCTACTGATACTAACAGCCTGACTATTACCACTAATAATTCTAGCAACACAACAACACTTATACAATAATTCCGCCCCGCGAAAAAAACTATACATCTCAATACTAGTCTTTCTACAAATCTCCCTAATTATAACTTTCTCAGCCACCGAACTAATCTTATTTTATATTTTATTCGAGACCACCCTAATCCCCACCCTAATTATTATCACCCGCTGAGGATACCAACCAGAACGTCTTAATGCCGGCTCGTACTTCCTATTCTATACACTAGCCGGATCCCTCCCCCTACTAATCACACTGCTACACTACTTTAGCAGTTTAGGGTCCCTAAATATCCTCACAATAACCATCAACACCAAAGAAATAATACTGTCTTGAACCAACAACATTATATGATTAGGGTGTATAATAGCCTTTATAGTAAAAATACCTCTATATGGACTGCACCTATGACTCCCCAAAGCCCATGTTGAGGCCCCAATTGCTGGTTCAATAGTACTTGCAGCTATTCTACTAAAACTGGGCAGCTATGGTATAATACGAGTCACCCCTATACTAAATCCCTTAACAGAAAAAATAAGTTATCCATTTATCGTCTTATCCCTATGAGGCATGGTCATAACAAGCTCCATCTGCCTGCGACAAGCAGACCTAAAATCACTCATCGCCTATTCTTCCGTTAGCCACATAGCACTTGTTATCCTAGCCATTCTTATTCAAACTCCCTGAAGCCTCACCGGCGCTATAATTCTAATAATTGCCCACGGACTCACCTCATCTTTATTATTCTGCCTAGCAAACTCTAACTACGAACGAGTCCATAGCCGAACAATAATATTTACACGAGGCCTTCAGGCACTATTCCCACTACTAGCACTATGGTGACTACTAGCCAATCTCACCAATCTTGCCCTACCCCCAACTATTAATTTAATAGGAGAGCTGCTAACAATTCTAGCCTCCTTCTCCTGATCCAATTTCACCATCATATTCACAGGGTTCAACATATTAATCACAGCCCTATACTCACTCCACATGTTTACCTCAACACAACGAGGTCCACTAACATATAGCACCAGCAATGTAAAACCCCTATTCACACGAGAAAACACACTTATACTAATGCACATAGCACCAATCCTTCTACTTACCCTAAACCCTAAAACAATTATATGCCTTACACCCTGTAGCTATAGTTTAACAAAAACATTAGATTGTGAATCTAACAATAGAGGCTCATAACTTCTTAACTACCGAGAAAGAATGCAAGAACTGCTAATTCATGCCTCCAAGCTTAACAACCTGGCTTTCTCAACTTTTAAAGGATAGTAGTTATCCATTGGTCTTAGGAACCAAAAACATTGGTGCAACTCCAAATAAAAGTAAAAATACACTCTTCAATAATTCTAATAACGATAATTCCACTACTAACACCTATTATTATCACCTTAATTAAACCAAACAATAACCTCCTATATCCCCACTACGTAAAATTAGCTATCATTTACGCTTTTACAGTCAGCATACTATCAATAACAATATTCATCTTTACAGGCCAAGAATCTATAATCTCAAACTGACACTGAATAACTATCCAAACCATCGAATTATCGCTAAACTTCAAGATAGACTTCTTCTCCATAATATTCACCCCTGTAGCATTATTTGTTACTTGGTCTATCGTAGAATTTTCAATGTGATACATAAGCTCAGACCCAAATATCAACCAGTTCCTCAAATATCTACTTATTTTCCTCGTAACAATATTAATTCTAATTACAGCTAACAATTTATTCCAACTTTTTATCGGGTGAGAAGGAATGGGCATTATATCATTTCTACTAATCAGCTGATGACACGGCCGAACAGACGCAAACACAGCAGCCCTACAAGCGATCCTATACAACCGAATTGGGGATATCGGCTTTATTCTAGCAATGACATGATTTTTCCTATATTCCAACTCATGAGACTTCCAACAAATATTCATTCTTGATCGAACTCCAAATTCTTTCCCACTAATAAGCCTCCTACTAGCAGCTACAGGAAAATCCGCCCAATTTGGCCTACATCCATGACTTCCATCCGCCATAGAGGGGCCCACACCAGTTTCAGCATTACTACACTCCAGCACAATGGTTGTTGCAGGAGTATTCCTAATCATTCGCTTCCACCCCATAATAGAAAATAATTCCCTTATTCAAACACTAACCCTATCAATAGGCGCAATCACCACCCTATTTACAGCAATCTGTGCTCTAACACAAAACGACCTTAAAAAGATCGTGGCATTCTCAACCTCAAGCCAACTAGGCCTCATAATAGTAACAATCGGCATTAATCAACCACACCTGGCATTCCTACACATCTGTACCCATGCCTTCTTCAAAGCAATACTATTCCTATCCGCAGGATCTATCATTCACAGCCTAAACAACGAACAAGACATCCGCAAAATAGGGGGGCTTTTTAAAACCCTACCCTTCACATCCTCATCCCTTATTATTGGCAGCTTTGCACTTATAGGCATGCCCTTTCTCACAGGCTTCTATTCAAAAGACCTAATCATCGAAACCGCCAACACGTCGTATACAAACGCCTGAGCCCTAACGACTACCTTAGTAGCCACCTCCCTTACAGCTATATACAGTATCCGAATTATTTTCTTTGCCTTAACAGGATACCCTCGCTTTACAACTCTTATCTTAATTAATGAAAACAACCCAAAACTAATAAACCCTATTAATCGCCTAGCACTGGGTAGCATTTTCGCCGGGTTTCTTATTTCCAACTGTGTTCCTCCTACCTCACACCCCCAAGTCACTATACCATGACACCTAAAACTTACAGCCTTGGGCGTAACAATTCTAGGACTACTTGTAGCAACGGAACTTAGTTTAATAACCAACAGTATAAAATTAAGCACCCCATTAAAAACTTTCTACTTCTCTAACATACTAGGTTTTTACTCAGCCACTACACACCGACTCAACCCACATTCAAGCCTCACCATGAGCCAAAACCTTACCTCAGCCCTACTAGACCTATTTTGATTAGAAAAATCTATGCCAAAGATAACAACACAAACCCAAATTTCAGCATCCACCACCTCATCAACTCAAAAAGGCCTAATCAAACTATACTTCTTATCTTTCTTCATCCCACCAATACTAGCACTTCTACTAACAATTTAACCCCCTCCCCGAGTAAGTTCAATTGCAATGTGCATTCCCATAAACAACGCCCAACAAGTCACTAAGACTACCCAAAACCCATAATTATATAAAGCAGCAGCACCTGTAGGATCCTCACGAATCAGCCCAGGCCCATCACCTTCATAAATCATTCAACTCGACACAGTGTTATAATTAACAACAATCTCCACCGTTTTTACAGGATCCCCTCCCAACAAAAATACCATAGTTATCTCTATCATTAAACCTAGCACAAAAATACCGAAAATATCTGCACTCGACACCCACGTTTCAGGATGCTCATCAATTGCTATGGCCGCAGTATAGCCAAAAACCACCATTATACCCCCCAAATAAATCAGGAAAACCATAAGACCTAAATAAGACCCACCAAAATACAGCGTAATAGCACAACCCACAGCACCACTAAAAATTAACACCAACCCCCCGTAAATAGGAGAAGGTTTAGAACAAAACCCCACAAATCCTATTACTAAAATAATACTTAATGAAAATAAAGCATATGTCATTATTCCCACATGGGCTATAACCATGACTAATGATATGAAAAACCATCGTTGTACTTCAACTATAAGAATCCTAATGACCTCTCCCCGCAAAACCCACCCACTGGCAAAAATCATCAATGAATCATTCGTCGACCTCCCCACACCATCTAACATCTCCTCTTGATGGAATTTTGGCTCGCTTCTAGGCACCTGCCTAATTATTCAAATCACTACAGGCCTATTCCTAGCAATGCACTACACACCAGACACCGCTACCGCCTTCTCCTCAGTTGCCCACATCACCCGAGACGTCAACTACGGCTGAATAATCCGATATCTACATGCTAACGGCGCATCCATATTCTTTATTTGCCTGTTCCTCCACGTCGGTCGAGGGTTATATTACGGATCGTTTCTCTTTCTGAAGACTTGAAATATCGGTACAATCTTACTACTTGCAACCATAGCTACAGCATTCATAGGCTACGTGCTACCATGAGGTCAGATGTCATTCTGAGGCGCTACAGTAATCACAAACCTTCTTTCAGCCATCCCCTACATTGGATCCGACTTAGTCCAATGGATCTGAGGCGGATTTTCAGTAGACAAAGCCACCCTCACACGATTCTTTACCTTCCACTTTATTTTACCTTTCATCATCGCAGCCCTAGCCACCATTCATCTCTTGTTTCTGCATGAGACAGGTTCAAGTAATCCGTCAGGAATTACCTCTGAACCAGACAAAGTCCCATTCCACCCCTACTATACAACTAAAGATATCCTCGGATTGACTTTCCTACTCCTAGCCCTAACAAGCTTAACCCTATTCACACCCGACCTATTAACTGACCCGGATAACTATACACTAGCAAACCCCCTAAACACCCCGCCCCACATTAAACCAGAATGATACTTCTTATTCGCATATGCAATCCTGCGATCCATCCCCAATAAGTTAGGGGGAGTGCTAGCTTTAGCAATATCCATCCTAGTGTTAATAATTATTCCCATAACACACATATCCAAACAACAAAGCATAGCATTCCGACCAATTACCCAAATCATGTTCTGAACCCTAGTAGCTGACCTATTAACTCTTACATGAATTGGAGGTCAACCAGTAGAACACCCATTTATTGCTATTGGCCAAACAGCTTCCATCATATACTTTCTCATCATCATCACCCTAATCCCCCTCTCCGCTCTCATCGAAAACAAGCTACTGAAGTGATAGAGGTCCTTGTAGTATAAGCATTACTCTGGTCTTGTAAACCAGAAATGGAGAACACCTGCTCCCGAGGATACTCAAGGAGAGAATATTTAATTCCACCATCAACACCCAAAGCTGATATTCTAATATTAAACTACTCCTTGTTCCTCCTCTTTTATTGATGGACTAGCAATGAAGTACTTTGCAAGTATGCATAACATTTCAAACTTTTATGTAATTTGTGCATTAATGTTTTACCCCATGAATAATATATAGTACTAAACATGCTTGATCATACATAGTACATAAAATCCTAACGTACATGAAATCCTTGAAAAACATGCTTACAAGCAAGAACTGAAAATACCAAACGAACTATAACCCATTCAAACCTTCCCATCACATAACTGCTTGAAGGAAATGCCTATTACTCACCAAATAAACTGTTAGACAAGACATTAGTACATGAAGATATTAATCGTACATAGTACATTGGAAAGAATTATTGTCCGGTATATGGATATCCAACAGGCACTCTTGGTCTCTTAACCTACCAACCTCCGTGAAACCAGCAACCCGCCCACATCTGCTAGTATTCTCGCTCCGGGCCCATATAGACAGGGCTTGGTTAGCCTGAAACTATACCTGGCATTTGGTTCCTACCTCAGGGCCATAACAAATAAGTCCGCACATACGTTCCCCTTAAATAAGACATCACGATGGTGTGGCGCTATCTCCCTCTCGTTCTCGCGTCACTGGATGCATGGGTGCCTCTGGTAGGAAAGGAATGTACTCATCAGCATCGTCGAAAGACTCCTGGAAAGAGGTTCCAATTATCATCCTGTAGCACCTGACTGTGATTTGCCAGACTTTATGCTATCATCGCGCCTGATATTGAATGTCTTGGTCCCCAACCCGCCCCTAAGGTGCTATTAGATCCATGGTTTCAGGACATAATAAACGAATTTTTGGCACCAAACCAAAAATTT